ATATTTTCAGGAACAAGCAAATCATAATGATTTTTGTCTCTATTTTTAGTTATCCTTTGATGATTTCTTGGAATGAATTCATTGAAATCCTTCTTATCAATATATCTTTGCTCTTGGTATCTTTGATTAGTTTTATGCCTACTCTTATGAACTAAAGAAATACCTATGGTTTGATACATAATAAACTGTCCGTTATTTTTTACAGACAGACGAAGGGGTTCTATAATCAATATCCCCCTTTTCATCAATTCTGTAAGAGGTAAATTCTTCTGAATCAGCATTATATCCAGATTAATTTCTCTCCTTTGAATAGAGGATATAGTAATGTTTCTTGGCTTTCTCAGTCTAAGCAGGAGACAATATACTTGGATATTATTGATCATTCTTTGATTCAAACCATCATCCCATCTCAATTGAAAAAGTAAATACCTTTTCAGGAAGAAATCGAGTTCTGCTTCCGTATTGCTCTTGTATTGTTTTTTCTGTTTACGTTTTTTTATGTCTGATTCCGAATAATCCTCTTCAATATTTTTTTGTTGGTTTGAAAGAACAGATACAAGATTTCCTTGGTTTTGTGCATTTGATCTAAGATCTCTTTGGCCTGCGGATTCCTTTTCTTCTTGATTTTGATTCTTTAATTCAAAAGACTTTTTTTCATTCGATGGTAGAATCCCTTGTTGCTTTCTATTGATGTTTTTATTTTTACTAACATTTTCATTTATATTCAAATTTAAAAAAAGTAATTTACTTGGTATAAACCACGGTTTTTTTTTATATGCATTATAAAGTAGTACAAATTCTGGGAAGAACCAAAGTTCTAGATTCGATATGGGACGACTTAGTATTTCTTCATTCATTCCCATCCAATCCAATTTTTTTTTTTTTTGATTGGGTAAATTCATTTCTTGATTTTGATGAATCGTAAGATAAAAAAGATCTTTTTTATCAATTTTATTAATTATTTGATAATTAGTAAGCCCGGTCTTAGTATTTTTATTACTGTTGATATCGATCTTAATCCAAGCCTCAATATCGAATTTCTTTCTAAGACAAAAATTGATAATTTTCCAATCAAAATATTTTCTATCCGGACTTTTTTCCATTTCCATATATATAATATCGCTTTTTCCTAGATAATTATGGATAGGGATATCCTTTAGTATATCAAACAATTTGCCTTTATGTGTGTTGGAATTAGAATAACTTTCTTGATTCTTATTTATTTGAAATGGTAATCCATAAATGTATGGGTCTCTCTTATTTTCATAATTAATAGATCTATAAGATAAAAGATTATATCTATAGTATTTTTGAAAATTATCCTTTTGATTTGGTAATGAATATACTTTGTAATCATTTTGTTTTTTGTAATGAATTAATTGGTCTTTTTCATATGAATTTTCTTTGTTTAAATCTTGATTTTGAATTGTATGTGTATGACATTGATTGATTTTATTTCGCCATTTTTGTGCTATTAATCTAGACCATCTAATCTGAGATAAATTGTATTGATAATGACCTCTTAACCAGGTTTTCCATTGATTTATTCCAGAATTCCAAAGTTTCTTATGTTTTAATTCAGAATGAATTATTCCTTGTGTTCCAAAATAATCTTTTATTGAAGTCTTAAGAAAAAAAGATGTTCCGTGATATTGAAGAATAGATCTTAACTTATACAAGTTAAGAACTTGGGTTTGTGATAATTTGAAAAATACATATGCTTGTGATAAGGAGGATAAGTCACAAAAATTCTGTGAATTCTTATTACTAATATTATAAAGTGACTTTTTTATGGTCGAAATAAAGTAAATTGTATTTTTATTTTTTTTTGTTTTATTAATTATTTCTTGATTTGTTTTATTATTGTAAATGGAATTATCAATAATTTTTTTTGTTGATTCGAGAAAAAGTTGTATATTAATTCTGGAAATATTAATGATAGATAGAAGGATATCTCTGTATATCCTTTCAATGAAAATTTTTATAAAATAATGTAATTTACGGATTAATCGAGCGTTTCTTCTTTTTAATATTTGCCAAATATTTTTTGGTGATTCGAATCTTTTAGCATTATAACTTGGTTTATTAGGACTAATGTTTATTCCTGGAGTCACTTTGTTTTTCTCTTTTGTAATTCTTTCTATTTGATTTCTGATTGTGCTTGTTCTATCAGTCAGATCCTTCATTTTTTTTTCTGTCAGTAAATAATTTGTCCAATTTGTAGATCTAATTTGACTAAAGGATTCATGAATTATCTGATTGGGGATTATAGAATCTTTTTCTTTTTTAGTTTCGCTTGATTTATATACTTCTCTCAATCTAAAAAATAGAATTAGATTTATTTTTGAGAGTTCTTTTATTATTCTTTTTAAAAATAGAATTCCTTTGATAATCCATTTTTCTTTTGAGATATTTAGAAATAATTTTGTTCTTTCTTTTAAAACTTTTAGAACTAGAAAATACTTCTTTTTCAATTTTCCAATTTTTTTTTCGAGTTTCT